TTTGTGGCTCCGGTGGAATCTAGATCAACGCCTTATTGTTTCAAGAGAAGCTCTTGTCGAAGGTCACTATGAACCTTTTGGTACCTATCATGAGATTTATGGACACTATCTAATAGTAAAAAGTGTAAAAAAACAAATTCTTTGTATATACATTCGAACCACTGTTGGTCAGATTTCTCTTTATCGAGAAATCGAAGAAGCGATACAAGGGTTTTGCCAAGCTTCCTCAGCGGTACCTAATTTAATAGGAATCTAAGTTAAATAATTCTATGACATCGGTGTGAATTCTCAGATCCCTTTGGTTCAACTAGGACCATATTTCCCGAATTTCTACGCGAATCAAGTCGAGAAAAGGAAGTTTTCGAATCATTGACTTCAAATCCACTGTCGAACCCTACTCAGTAGAATATGGAGGTAGTTATGGCCGAAGGGGCCAATCTGGTCTTTCACAATAAAGTGATAGATGGAACTGGTATCAAACGACTTATTAGCAGATTAATAGATCACTTTGGAATGGCATATACATCACACATCTTGGATCAATTAAAGTCTCTGGGTTTCCAGCAAGCTACTGCTACATCCATTTCATTAGGAATTGATGATCTTTTAACAATACCCTCTAAAGGATGGCTAGTCCAAGATGCTGAACAACAAAGTTTTATTTTTGAAAAACACCACCATTATGGAAACGTACACGCGATAGAAAAATTACGCCAATCCATTGAAATATGGTATGCTACAAGTGAATACTTGCGACAAGAAATGAACCAAAATTTTAGGATGACAGAATCCTTTAATCCAGTTCATATAATGTCTTTCTCGGGAGCTAGGGGAAATGCATCTCAAGTACACCAATTAGTAGGTATGAGAGGATTAATGTCGGATCCACAAGGACAAATGATTGATTTACCCATTCAAAGCAATTTACGCGAAGGGCTGTCTTTAACAGAATATATCATTTCTTGCTATGGAGCCCGAAAAGGGGTTGTGGATACTGCTGTACGAACATCAGATGCTGGATATCTTACACGCAGACTTGTTGAAGTAGTTCAACACGTTGTTGTACGTCGAACTGATTGTGGCACCACCCGAGGTATCCCTGTGAGTCCTCGAAATGGGATGATGTCGGACAGAATTTTTATCCAAACATTAATTGGTCGTGTATTAGCAGACAATATATATATGGGTCCGCGATGTATTGCCATTCGAAATCAAGATATTGGGATTGGGCTTGTCAATCGATTCATAACCTTTCGAACACAACCGATATCTATTCGAACTTCTTTTACTTGTAGAAGCACATCTTGGATCTGTCGATTATGTTATGGTCGGAGTTCCACTTATGGTGACTTGGTGGAATTGGGAGAAGCTGTAGGTATTATTGCGGGTCAATCCATTGGAGAACCGGGTACTCAACTAACATTAAGAACGTTTCATACGGGTGGAGTATTCACGGGGGGTACCGCAGAACATGTACGAGCTCCCTCTAATGGAAAAATAAAATTTAATGAGCATTTGGTTCATCCTACACGTACACGTCACGGGCATCCCGCTTTTCTATGTTATATAGACTTGGATATAACTATTGAAAGTCAAGATATTATACAGAACGTGACTATTCCACCAAAAAGTTTTCTTTTAGTTCAAAATGACCAATATGTAGAATCAGAACAAGTGATTGCTGAAATTCGCGCGAGAACGTACACTTTGAATTTTACAGAAAGGGTTCGAAAACATATTTATTGCGATTCAGAAGGGGAAATGCACTGGAGTACCGATGTATACCATGCACCTGAATTTAGATATAGTAATGTCCATCTCTTACCAAAAACAAGCCATTTATGGATATTATCAGGGGATTCGCGTAGATCCAGTATAATCCCGTTTTCGCTACACAAGGATCAAGATCAAATGAACATTCATTCTCTTTCTGTCGAAAAAAGTTATATTTCGAATCCTTCAATAAAAAATGATCAAGTTAAACACAAATTCTTTAGTTTAGATCTTTCGGGTAAAAAAGAAGGGAGGGTTTCTGATTATTCAGAACTTAATCGAATCCTCTGTACTGGTCATTATAATCTCGTATATCCTGCTATTCCCCACAAGAATTTTGATTTATTGGCAAAGAAGCGAAGAAATCGATTTATCATGCCCTTCCAACCGATTCAAGAACGAGAGAACGGCCTAATGTCCCACTCTGATATCTCGATTGAAATACCTATAAATGGTATGTTCCGTGGAAATAGTATTTTTGCTTATTTTGATGATCCCCAATACCGAAGAAACTGTTCAGGAATTACTAAATATGGGGCTATCGGGGCGCATTCCATTGTCGAAAAAGAAGATTTAATTGAATATCGAGGAGTCAAAGAATTTAAGCCAAAATACCAAATGCAAGTAGATCGCTTTTTTTTCATTCCCGAGGAAGTTTATATTTTACCTGAATCTTCTTCCCTAATGGTACAAAATAATAGTATCATTGGAGTAGATACCCAAATCACTTTAAATACAAGAAGTCGGGTAGGCGGGTTGGTCCGCCTAGAGCGAAAAAAAAAAAAAATGGAACTAAAAATCTTTTCTGGAGATATCCATTTTCCGGGAAAAACAGATAAAATATCTCGATATAGTGGTATCTTGATATCACCCGGACCGGTAAAAACAAATACGAAGGAATCAAAAAAAGTGAAAAATTGGCTCTATGTCCAACGGATCACACCTAGCAGGAAAAAGTATTTTGTTTTGGTTCGACCGGTAATCATATATGAAATAGCGGGCGGTATAAATTTAGAAACACTTTTCTACTCGGATCTATTGCAGGAAAAAGAGAATTTGAAACTTCAAGTTGTCAATTATATTCTTTATGGTTATGGAAATGATAAATCAATTCGGGGAATTTCGGACACAAGGATTCAATTAGTTCGTACTTGTTTAGTGTTGAATTGGGATCAAGAAAAAAAGAGTTCTTCTATCGAAGCGGCCCGGGCTTCTTTTGTTAAAATAAGTACAAATGGCCTAATTCGTGATTTCCTAAGAATCGACTTAGTGAAATCCCATTTTTTCTATATCAGCCGAAAAAGGAATGGTCCCTCAAGTTCAGAATCGATCTCTGATAATGGGTTAGATCACACTAACATTAATCCATTTTATTTCCTTTATTCCAAGGCACGGATTCAACAATCACTTAAAAAAAATCAAGGAACTTTTAGTACGTTATTGAGTAGAAATAGAAAAAAGGAATGTCAATCTTTGGGAATTTTGTCATCATCTAATTGTTTTGGAATAGATCTATTAAACGAGATAAAATATCACAATGGAATAAACGAATTAACTAAAAGAGATCCTACAATTACAATTAGGAATTCCTTGGGCCCTTTAGGAACAGCCCTTCAAATCGCGAATTTTTATTCATTTTACCATGTACTAACGCATAATCAGATTTCGGTAACTAAATATTTGAAACTTGACAATTGCAAACGGATTTTTCGAATATTTAAATATTATTTAATGGATGAGAAACAGAGAATGGTTAATCTGGACCCATGCAATAACAGCGTTTCTCATCCATTAAAATTAAATTGGTATTTTCTCCATCAGAATTATCATTCTAATTATTGTGAAGAAACATTCACAATAATTAATCTGGGACAGTTTATTTGTGAAAATGTATGTATAGCCAAAAATGGACCACACCTAAAATCAGGTCAAGTTATAATTGTTCACGTCGACTCTATAGGACTAAGATTGGCTAAGCCTTATTTGGCCACTACAGGAGCAACTGTTCATGGTCATTATGGAGAAATCCTTTATAAAGGAGATACGTTAGTTACATTTATATATGAAAAATCGAGATCTGGTGATATAACGCAGGGTCTTCCAAAAGTGGAACAAGTATTAGAAGTGCGCTCAATTGATTCAATATCGATAAACCTAGAAAAGAGAGTTGCGGGTTGGAACGGGTGTATAACAAGAATTCTTGGAATTCCTTGGAGATTCTTAATCGGTGCTGAGCTAACTATAGTGCAAAGTCGTATCTCTTTGGTTAATAAAATTCAAAAGGTTTATCGATCCCAGGGGGTGCAAATCCATAATAGGCATATCGAAATTATTGTACGTCAAATAACATCAAAAGTCTTGGTTTCAGAAGATGGAATGTCTAATGTTTTTTCACCCGGGGAACAAATAGGATTGTTGCGAGCGGAACGGACGGGACGCGCTTTGGAAGAAGCAATCTGTTACCGAGCCATATTCTTGGGAATAACGAGAGCCTCGCTGAATACTCAAAGTTTCATAGCCGAGGCGAGTTTTCAGGAAACTGCTCGCGTTTTATCAAAAGCAGCTCTCCGCAGTCGTATTGATTGGTTGAAAGGTCTGAAAGAAAACGTTGTTCTCGGTGGTATGATACCCGTTGGTACCGGATTCAGAGGATTAGTGCACCGCTCAAAGCAACGTAAGAACATTTCTTTAAAAAAACAAAAAAACAATTTATTCGAAGGGGAAATAAGAGATATTTTATTCCACCACAGAAAGTTATTTGATTTTTGCATTTCGAAAAATTTCTATGATACATCAGAACAAGCGTTTATAGGATTGAATGATTTCTAAGATCAGTACTTTGAATTTTTTTGGGTCCTGTGATTTGTTACATTTATATGTAATTTGTTAATAGTAATAAAAAATAGCAAAGAAATTAATCGCTTGGATCGTGTATCAAGGCCCAACTCCGAGAAAAGAGAAGGTTCCATCGGAACAATTATTTATTTAAGGGTACCTCGTCTCCCCTTTTTTCTTTGAAAAAAAAAAAAGAGAGGAAGTGTGGGGAAAAATGATAAGAAAATATTGGAACATTAATTTGGACGAAATGCTGGAAGCAGGAGTTCATTTTGGTCATGCTACCAGAAAATGGAATCCGAGAATGGCACCTTATATCTCGGCGAAGCGTAAAGGTATTCATATTACAAATCTTACTAGAACTGCTCGTTTTTTATCGGAAGCTTGTGATTTAGTTTTTGATGCAGCAAGTATGAGAAAACAATTCTTAATTGTTGGTACAAAAAAGAAAGCGGCTGATTCAGTAGCGCGGGCTGCAATAAGTGCTCGGTGTCATTATGTTAATAAAAAATGGCTCGGCGGTATTTTAACAAACTGGTCCACTACAGAAAAGAGACTTCAAAAGTTCAGGGACTTGAGAATGGAACAAAAGACCGGAAGGCTGAACCGCCTTCCAAAAGGGGATGTGGTTCAATTGAAGAGACAGTTATCTCATTTGCAAACATATTTGGGCGGGATTCAATATATGACGGGGTTACCTGATATTGTAATAATCGTTGATCAGCAAGAAGAATATACGGCTCTTCGCGAATGTATCACTTTGGGAATTCCAACAATTTGTTTAATTGATACAAACAGCGACCCGGATCTCGCGGATATTTCGATTCCAGCGAATGATGACGCGATAGCTTCAATCCGATTTATTTTTAACAAATTAGTATTTGCAATTTGTGAGGGTCGTTCTAGCTATATACGAAATCTCTGATTAATAATAATAGAAATAAATTATTTTGTGAATTCCATAGATTAATGGAATCTGGTACTCTATTTAATTTATTCTATTTCTGAATCGCACGAAAGAAATAAAAAAAATAAGGAATAAGGCGGGGGATATTATGTGATTAGTTCTTAATCCAAAATATACAATTCAAGCGGGCACGGACAAGTAAAAAAGGATAGTATAGTGGAATCAAAATAATTTCTTAAAAAGTTTTCTTTCTTTCAGAGGATAATATGAATATTCTATCATGTTCCATCAAAATATTTAAAGGATTATATGATATATCCGGTGTGGAAGTAGGCCAGCATTTTTATTGGAAAATTGGGGGTTTCCAAGTTCATGCCCAAGTACTTATTACTTCTTGGGTTGTAATTGCTATTTTATTAGGTTCAGCTATTGTAGCTGTTCGAAATCCACAAACCGTTCCTACTGACGGTCAGAATTTCTTCGAATATGTCCTTGAATTTATTCGAGACGTGAGCAAAACTCAGATTGGAGAGGAATATGGTCCATGGGTTCCTTTTATTGGAACTCTGTTTCTATTTATTTTTGTTTCTAATTGGTCAGGGGCGCTTTTACCTTGGAAAATTATAAAGTTACCTCATGGAGAGTTAGCCGCACCTACGAATGATATAAATACTACGGTTGCTTTAGCTTTACTTACGTCAATAGCATATTTTTATGCGGGCCTTAGTAAAAAAGGATTGGGTTATTTCGGTAAATACATTCAACCAACTCCAATCCTTTTACCCATTAATATTTTAGAAGATTTCACAAAACCTTTATCACTTAGCTTTCGACTTTTCGGAAATATATTAGCGGATGAATTAGTAGTTGTTGTTCTTGTTTCTTTAGTACCTTTGGTGGTTCCTATACCTGTTATGTTCCTTGGATTATTTACAAGCGGTATTCAGGCTCTTATTTTTTCAACTTTAGCTGCGGCTTATATAGGTGAATCTATGGAGGGGCATCATTAATTAAGTTTCGAAATAGTCTTCTTCGGTTTAATGCAAGGCAATGCATGTCTTGCTCAATAATCTACTTCGTAAACATAACTCTATACATAAATAGACAAATAAAGTCTATACGATCTAAAGAAATAGATTACGATATTTGTAATATTTTGGAATTCAAAAAAAGGAAAGAGATCTAAAAGATCTTTTTCCTAAAATCTAAAATTTGCTTGATTCATTTATATCTTCTTACAATGAATATTCGTTGTAGATTGGCTTGATTGTTTTGTTCATTTTATTCAACCCAATCTTCGGAGTCATAATCTGAATAAGAATTCTTGATTTATTTTTTTGTTTAATCGCACATTGTAAATAAAAAAAGATTCTATAAAGTGATTCCCATTTCAGTCGGTTTTCAACGATTAACCAAAAGAAAAAAACTAAATTACATGAAGAACGTAAAACTTCTATTTATATGCAATGATTCAGACTACTGAATTCATTCATTTAGATCATTTAGATTAGATTGATTGTACCGATTTTAGATAACGATAAATAAAAGGAAAAGAAGAGTTTACAAAACATGAAAAAAGTGCGTTGTTTAGGTTTAGTAGGGTGGGATTAAAATAAACAAACATATGTAATATATAATCTATGAAATCTGTCTAATGACTGTAAAATAAACAACTTTTCTTTATAAAATAAATATTTCTAAAAAAATGATTTTAGAATTCAAATTGAATTTAAGATACAAAGAGTTGGTTTACGTTATGGAAGAAGGGTGTGTATATGTAATATTAGGCTAGTTATATATGAGCAAATAGATATATCTAATCTTAATCTGTCCCGCGACTACCAAGAATTTTGATAGGGATTCCAATAAAAGTTTTTCTTTTCGTTTTTTCGTTTGAAACTGTGAAGTGAATAAAGAGATTAAATTAAGAATTAAAGAAGGAAGAGTTCGAATTTAAAGAATGATTGATTCGGAACAAAGAAAGAAATGGAAAAACAAAAAAGTTATATGAATTCACCAAAACTCTGTGGATAGAAACTACAAAATTGATATCGAAGCAGTTCTGCTGATTCAATAATCTCATTACTTTAATTTTGAACTCTTAGTTACGTTACTTTGACTGGATGACAATCTATCGATGGAATAATTAAATCATAATTTAGTGGTTGATTGTATCATTAACCATTTCTTTTTTTTGATGCGAGGAATTTATCATGGATCCATTGATTTCTGCCGCTTCCGTTATTGCTGCTGGGTTGGCCGTTGGGCTTGCTTCTATTGGACCTGGAGTTGGTCAAGGTACTGCTGCGGGCCAAGCTGTCGAAGGTATCGCAAGACAACCAGAGGCGGAGGGAAAAATACGAGGTACTTTATTACTTAGTTTGGCTTTTATGGAAGCTTTAACAATTTATGGACTGGTTGTAGCATTAGCACTTTTATTTGCGAATCCTTTTGTTTAATCTGCTAAAAAATAACATTTTTGCCAATTTTTGAATTTGCTGCTTGCTTTTTCGAATTATATCAAGATTTAACTCCTACAATTAACAATTAATTATTTATATTTAGTTTTATTGGTACAATAACCCACGGGAAGGGCTGATTGGAGGATGAGGAATTTTAGTAGACCGACTCGCTTTCTTCCTTCCCCTTCTCGCTTTCTTCGTTACCCTGTATGAGTTTATTTTAAAATTTAAAGGAAGTGTTATAACAACAAAAACAAAGAAGATATGTTGAAATTGACACTAGACCTGATATCAAAGTCTAATAACTATTAACTATTGTTCTTAGTTAGCAATTTTTAGAAATTTACAATAAAAAAATCTATTTCTAATAAAAATCGAATATATTTTTGACTCGATTTACTATTTTTAAATTCTAAAATATAAAATCAATTTCGAAATAGTAAATAAAAAAAATCAAAATTATAAATATTATGAAATATGATAATTAAATAGATAATATTCTGTCTATAAGAGAAGGAGAGATCTTATGAAAAATGTAACCGATTCTTTCGTTTCTTTGGGTCACTGGCCATCCGCCGGGAGTTTCGGGTTTAATACTGATATTTTAGCAACAAATCCAATAAATCTAAGTCTAGTCCTTGGTGTATTGATTTTTTTTGGAAAGGGAGTGTGTGCGAGTTGTTTATTTCACGAATAGGCTGAATTGAATCAGCTGCATTTTTTTATTAGTAAAGAAAAGGTGCACGATCCTGCGAATTACTTTTGAATAAATTCAAAAATCATCTTTAAGAACCATAGCATTTCGCAATTCATCAGTAAATATACTTTGATTCTCTATCAACTGATAACGTAGGGACATTAGCATGGTTAAAGCTAAACTGTTTGAAGTCTAGACAGAGCAAGGTACTCTTTCTACTAATATGTTAATATATCAAAGGATTCTAAATGAATAGTTGGGAATTTTTTTCGGTATAGAGCACTCATGTCGAAAAAAATTTGAACCTTCCTTTTTGAAAAATGGGGATTTCCCTCATTCTTAATCTAATGTTGAATCGATAACCTGTGCATAAAGTAAATTCGTTGGATTTGAAGAAAAAAACAAGAAACAACTTTACTGACAATTACTTGTTTGGTCAGAAGAGTCCTACAAATATTCTGGTTTTTGATTAATTTTGATATTTTTTTTATTTTTGCATATGAATTATTAATCGAGAAGAGAGGATAGGCTCATTCCAGTAACAAAAGATATGGGCATTTACCATAAGTAATTGAAATAATTGAGCGTGAGAGCCAAATGAATCGAAAGATTCATGTTTGGTTCGGGAAGGGATCATGGAAATTTTGCAATGAATGGAAAGATAATCTACTTTCATTAAGTGATTTATTAGATAATCGAAAACAAAGGATTTTGAATACTATTCGAAATTCAGAAGAACTACGTGAGGGGGCCGTTGAACAGTTGGAAAAAGCCCGGACCCGCTTACAGAAAATAGAAATAGAAGCAGATCAGTTTCGAGTGAACGGCTATTCTGAGATAGAACGAGAAAAATTGAATTTGATTAATTCAACTTATAAGACTTTAGAACAATTAGAAAATTATAAAAATGAAACGATTCATTTTGAACAACAAAGAGCAATTAATCAAGTTCGACAACGGATTTTTCACCAAGCCTTAGAAGGAGCTCTAGGAACTTTGAATCGTTGTTTAACCAAGGAGTTACATTTACGTACCATCAGTGCTAATATTGGCATGTTTGGGGCGATGAAAGAAATAATCGATTAGCCCTTCTACCGTAGGCATTATCTTTTTTTTTCAAAAAAAAATTAACAAATACTCATGGTAACCATTCGAGCCGACGAGATTAGTAATATTATCCGAGAGCGTATTGAGCAATATAACAGGGAAGTAAAGATTGTAAATACGGGTACCGTACTTCAAGTGGGCGACGGTATTGCTCGTATTTATGGTCTTGATGAAGTAATGGCAGGTGAATTAGTAGAATTTGAAGACGGTACTATAGGT